TTTTTTAACTTTAACCCACTTTAACTTTATATCTAATTGAATGTCTAATTGAATGAGATTTCTTATAGATCTTCGGTTTTTCTTGGATTAAACAAAAGAGAGTAATTACATGAGTTTCAAACTTTCATTTTGATTTCATTAATATATTTTTAATTAATATATTAATTAATATAATAAGTTTTATCTTTTTTCCTACCTTCAGAAAAAAAGGCATGTCCACTGTTATTAGATATTAGAATTTTCTGAAAGGTAACTATCCCGCTTTCATATAAAAATTTATATAGAATCTTTGAAAAAGACTTTTTTTCATACTTCATAAAAAATAAAAAGACTTACTGTCTTTAGGATCTGATTCTACACCGCTGCTCAATACCTTCGGGGATCCACTCTATTACATAAGTAGATTCCTAAGATTTATCTCATATTATGATATAAATAAACAGCTCTTATTGTATCGGTCCAAAACCTTTCCAATTGATCTTTACGGTGCTTACTCTATCAATTAAATCTTTTTTTATCCATAGGGGAGAAAGTATTTAGGCATATCTAGTCTTCACTTCATATTTCGATCTATGAAGTTTATTTATTTGCTACAGCTGATAAAAAATCGTTTTGGACGATGCTTATGTAGAAAGCCTTTTTTTTGTTTCTAGTATTTCATTGACTAGCTGTTCGTTCTTTTTTTCTATAGTGGAGATAGTCGCACGTAATGACAGATCACAGCCATATTATTAAAAGCTTGTGGTAAAAAGGGGTTTCGTTCTAATGCCCGAAAATAATATTCTAAAGCTTTGGTATGTTCCCCATTACTTGTGTGGATAAGGCCTATATTATAGAGTATATAACTTCGATCATAGGGGTCAATTTCTAGTCGCATAGCTTCATAATAATTCTGTAATGCTTCCGCATAATTTCCTTCAGATTGAGCCGACATCCGTTACGGTCGTCATTCGCTTTAACGAATTCTCCGTTTCAGAACCGTATGTGAGATTTTCATCTCATACGGCTCCTCCTTTAGGTGCATAATGAAAATAATCAATATATGGAAAATTTGATGTCATTATGAACTAAGCGGGGCTAATGTTTTTACAAGAAATCCCTAGCCAACCTTCTTGCAAAAGATATTTTTTTACTACCAAGTGGGTTCATGCTAGATAAAAATAAAAAAGGAAACTCTAAAAATTTCTTTGTTCTCAACGCCCCTAAATTTCCAGGAATTAGTCACTTCAACAGTCTTCAATGGTTATACGGGTATCCAAAGTACGGACGAGATGGATGTTTATTGTTCCAACCATTTTAATTAGTCCCAATCCCAAAGAAGAAAAAGAAAGAAAAGGAATCGTTTTGAAGAAAGTTTTCGTGTTGTTGATTTCTCGGCGTAGTGCTTCTTCCCATGTGCCTCCTATTCGTATATTGTATTAGTGTAGTCGGATTGATCTGTAATACATGAACCATAGGTAAAAACCTTTTGCTCAATACTAGAATTCAAAATTCAAGCATCTAAGGCTGCATTAATCGTGGATACATGACAGAAGGGATTGCTTTTTTATATTATAAACTTCACCTTCAAAAGCGTAGATTTTTTTCAATACTCGTTTTTCTTTCTATTCCAAATCGGCGAGAAATAAAAATAAAATAATGATAATCAAATCGCACCATCTCTGTAATAAGTAAATGCCTCTTTTTCTCCCGAAGTTGTCGGAATGACTCGTAATAAGATATCGGCTACAATTGTAAAGGTTTTATCAATAAAATTTCCATTTATACGCGATCTTGGCATAGGTAGTAATCCATTCTATAACTCTTTTTATTTCCTTCACCTTTTCTTTTGTGAGAAAATTTTCTCACAAACAAAGGAATTTTATAGTACGAACTAACATAAAAGCGGAATCGTTAAAATAAAAAAACATTCTATCTACTTCCAATTTTTTCCGGTCAAAAAAGGTAGCTATTAACCATAATCTAAAAAACGATGAATAACTCGCTATTCACCCAGGTACTCAGTCATAATCCTGATGTCGGAGAGATGGCCGAGTGGTTGAAGGCGTAACATTGGAACTGTTATGTAGACTTTTGTTTACCGAGGGTTCGAATCCCTCTCTTTCCGTACTTTCAACTAATTCACAAATCTTACGTGATTGACCACAATGTATCAAATCAAATAAAAAATAATAGATATAAAATCTACATTTCTTTGATATGGAAAATGCTGGGAAGAACAAACAAGGGATCCAAACCTCCCTACCAATCTATGATACATGAATAGTAAAAAGATTCCCCGACCAAATCCCTTAACTTGTGCCTTTTTATTTTTAATAAAAAAAAGAGGTTAAAGGGGATTTGTCCGAACTCTTGTTTTTAGTTATTTTTTTTACTTAAGTTAGTTTTATTAAGTCTGTCGAGAGTAATATTCTACGACAAGCAATTCATTTATTTTCAAACCGACGCATTTCCTATCTATTATTTGATTTACTAACCCTTCATATTGGAATGTGTGAAG